GAATTCCAAGAATTCTTGTTATACACCCCTTCCAACTCTCAACTCTCTTTTCTAAGTTTATCGATATTGAATCAATTGAACGCACTTCTAACACTTGTTCCACTTTTGGAAGACCCTGTGTTATATCACCAGATCTCGATTTTTCATATATAAATGTAACTAACGTATCTCCTTCATAAAGGATTTCTCCATAATGGCCGTGAACAGTTGCCCCCGGAGTGGCCAAATAAGGATTAGCCGATCTTATTACTACATAGTCAACGTAAACAATTATAACTTGGCCCGATTTTAGGTGTGGTCCGTTTTTGGCCATATATATATTTTCACAAATAAACTGCCCCGGGCTAATTATTGTCAATCTTTCTTCACAAGAATTATGATAATAATTATGACGGCGAATATACCACTTCAAATTGAATGGATTCAAAACACCCTTACTGCATGGATCGGGATTAACAATTCTCTCCTTTTCATCCATTAAATAATATTGAAATACTTGAAAAGTCTGTTTTAAATTGTTAAGTTTCAGATATTTAGTTACGGAAATCTGATTATGAGTTATGAAATGGTAAAATGAATAAAAATTCGCAAATTGAAGGGCTATTCCTAAGGGGCCCAACCAATTCCTAAGCGGAATTATAGGATTTCCTTTAATTGTTTCTTTTATTACATTGTGAGAGTTTACACCATTGAATAGATCCATTCGAAAACAATTAGATGATGACAAAATCATCAACGATTGACATTCGTTATTTCTATTCAACAACGTACTAAGAGTTCCTTGATTTTTTTTAAGTGATCTTGCCTTGGAATAAACGGAAGAAAGTGGATTAATATTGGGACGATCTAACCCATTATCAGAGACCAATCCTGACCCTGATGGATCATTCCTTTTTCTGCTGATATATGAAATAGGGGATTTCATTAAGTTGATTCTTAGAAAATCACGAATCAGACCCTTTGTATTTACTTCAACAACAGAAGCTTGGGCCCCCTCGATAAAAGAATTTTTTTTGTCTTGATCCCAATTCAAGACTAAACAAGTCCGAACTAGTTGAATACTTGTGTCAGAAATTCCCTGACGTGGTTTACCATTTCCATAAAGAATATAATTGACAACTCGAAGTTTCAGATTATCCTTTTCCTGCAATGGGGCTTGGAGGAGAAGTCTTTCTAAATTTATACCATCCGCTATTTCGAATATGACTAATGGGCGAACAAAAACAAAATACTTTTTCTTGGTAGGTGTGAAAAGTTGGACATATATCCAACCTTTCACTTCTAAGGAATCCTTAGACTTTGTTTTTACCGTTCCTGGTGGTATCAAGATACCACTGTGTCGGGATATCTTATCTGCCTCTCCCGGAAAATGGATATCTCCAGAAAAGATTTTAAGTTCTATTTTTTTTTTTTTTTTCTCCACTCGGACCAATCCGCCTACTCGACTTCTTGTATTTAAAGTAATTTGTGTATCTCCTCCAATGATACTATTATTCCGTACCATTAGGGAAGAAGATTCGGGGAAAATATACACTTCCTCTGGAATGAAAAAAAAGCGATCTACTTTCATTTGGTATTTTGGCTTAAATTCTTTGACTCCTTGATACTCAATCAAATCTTCTTTTTTGACAATTGAATGCACCCCTATAGTCCCATATTTAGTAATTCCTGAACTCTTTCTTCGGTATTGGCGATCGTCGAAAAAAGCAAAAATACTATTTCTACGGAAAATACCATTTATGGGTATTTCAATTGAAATACTGGAGTGGGGCATTAGTTCTTTCTCTCGTTCTTGAATAGATTGGAATGGGATGATGAATCTATTTCTTCGCCTCTTTGCCAATAAATCAGAATTCCCGTGGATAATAGCCGAAGATATGAGATTACAATAGCTAGTACATATGACTCGATTAAGTTCTAAATAATCAGGAATCCTACCTTCCTTTTTACCTGAAAAATCTGAACTAAAGAATTTTTGTTTAACGCGATCATTATTTACTGAAGGGCTAGAAATATATCTTTGTTCGACAGAAAGAGAATGAACGTTCATTTGATCTTGATCCTTGTGTATCGAAAAGGGAATTATACTGGATTTGGATGAACCTCCTGATAATATCCATAGATGGCTTGTTTTTGGTAAGAGATGTACATTACTATATATAAATTCAGGTGCATGGGAGACGTCAGTACTCCAGTGCATTTCGCCCTCTGAGTCGGAATAAATATGTTTTCGAACCCTCTCTTTAAAACTCAAAGTATATGTTCCCGAACGGATTTCGGCAATCACTTGTTCTGATTCTACATATTGATCGTTTTGAACTAAAAGCAAACTTTTTGGTGGAATAGTCACGTTATGTATAATATCTTGACTCTCAATAGTTACATACAAGTCGATAGAACATAGAAAAGCTGGATGTCCATGACGTGTACGTGTGGGATGAACCAAACCCTCATTAAATTTTATTTTTCCATTAGAGGGGGCTCGCACATGTTCTGCAGT